TTTATATTGACCTTTTGCGATTGAAACCATACGGAAAAATAACATTGCCATAAATTAACAAAATAATATTTCCATTTATTCATCAGAAGCGGCGTATCCTTTGTTGCCAGAATGCATCTTCCGTGATATCTAACATAATGTATGAAAGGATCCTTGAGCAACCCTAGGATCGCCGGAAAATTATTAACAAATACTTTAAAAAAATGTTGTATTTTTCCATAGAATAATATTCGCTCAAAAAGGACTTCATAAGATGTTGATCGTAAATGCGAAGACCGCTTGCGTAGAAAAAAAAATATGGATTCGTATTCACATATATGAGAATTATATAAGAACAAGAAAAATCTTGGATTCAAAATTGCTTTTTTTTTTATATAAACATTCTTCCAATTGCAATACTCGTATAGACAGAACCGAAAAAAATGCAAAGAAGAGGCATCTTTTACCCGGTAACGTAAGGTTTGAACCAAGATTTCTAGATGGATGGGGTAAGGTATTTGTAAATCTAACACAAAATTAAAATGTGATAATTTGTCTTCTAAAAAGGGAAATATTGAATGAATTGATTGTAAATTATCAGATTTTTTTAATTGTTTTCCTTCAAAAGAGGATCCTAATCTTAGGGAAAATGGAATTTCTACAATCACTGCAAATAAAACGGATATGAGTTGATAATAGAAAAAACAAGTATGCCCCAAAAAGTGATTTTGGTTCAAGTCCTTAGTGGGAATAATCAAACGATTCTGTTCATACATTCGCAAAATTAAGCGTTTCACAATTAGTGAACTATATTTTTTGTCATAATCCGCATTTTCAAAGAAAATAGAGCGATTTCTATTTAATCTATTTAAACCATGATCATAAGCAAGTACATAAATATACTCCCGAAAAAAAAGTGGATATAGAAAACTCTGTTGCCGAGCCCCTTTGAACTCTAAATATCCTTGAAATTTCTCCATTTGGATTGAAATTCTATTTGAACTGAAGGTAAAATCTTTATTTTCTTGAGTTCTGAAATGACACATAGTGCGATACAGTCAAAATAAGGTATTAGACTACGAAAGCAATAGATACCTCATAAACAGGGAAACTGCTAACCGGATTCTCTATCTTTAATAGGGTTCTGTTCGTTATATTCTACAATAACAAAACAAGATGATTAGAAATCCTTTATTTTTTTAACCTAATCGCTCTTTTGATTTTGGAAATATATCTATTTTTTATCAATATACTGCTTCTTTTACACATCCATCTCCAACCTAACCCAAATGGACTAGGGAAAAAAATAATTAGGACTCATGAAAAAATTGATAATAACACGCAAGAAAAAAATGCCCTCCCCTACCCGTATTAGGCACTAATCTATTTTTAACATTAAATTAGATCGGGTAATTTTTCAAATTACGAATGGAAGCTCGTTTCTTTTTTTTTCCTGGAATCAGGAAAACTGGTTTTTTTATCCATCCATTTATATTTATTCACTTGACCAAAATTGGAATTCCTTTTTTTTTTTTCGACATCGAAAACAAGGTTGTACCGACGAGAAAAGAAAAAAAAAAAGTTATCGGAATTCTCTCTTGATACGACATGCTATTTTTTCCATTCATTCCTTTTAGGATCAGTCGTGGTCTTACAAACTCTACCGCAGATCTGGACGAATTCTTTTCTTCATACAAATGTGTAAAAGATGCTAGTCGCACTTAAAAGCCGAGTACTCTACCGTTGAGTTAGCAACCCCAAAAACAAAAAAAAGAAAGTACTGCAAATATGTAGATACAACCAGAATAAAGAAAAAAACGAAAAATCCAGTAATGTGTGCGTCAGGGATAAATAGACCTATTTATCTATGAGAGAATTATATTTGGTCCATACACTGTTGTCAATATGATTGTGAATTTTTCATATAGTTAAAAGAATAGACAAAATAAATAAAAAAGCTTAACCCCTTGGTTTGGTAGTTCATACAATGAATGACAACTAAGAAAGTTAGGGTAATCTCAAATCTTTTTATACTTTTTTAAATTCATTTTTTATGAATAATTTATTCATTATTCATATAATATATTTATAAAAAAATCTATTAATATCTATATTCGTTTTATTCAGAATTAATATATTATATTTTATATATATAATTTTATATACAGTAAAATAGACCCCAAATTATTTTCATAAATTTGTTTTTGATTATAAAACATAGTAGTTGTTAGCAGGATATTTTGTAGTATTCGTACCTTAGGAGGAATACTAATTACTTAATAATAAATCGAAATTCTAATAAACGAAAATACATATGATGGGAGCAAAAGAGGAGGAAAGAAAAGAGTAGATAAAATTTGATACCAAGCTATATACGAGTCTTTCACATCCTCTTTTTTATATTTCATTAATTCAATTTCATTTTATTAAGACTTAATTCCGTAAAAATACCTGCCTTCTTTGAAATATCATGAACTGTTCTTGTTGGTTGAGCGCCTTTTTTAAGAAAATCGAGAATAGCAGGAAGATTTAAATAAGTTTGATTAGTTATCGGATCATAAAAACCCACCTTGCGAAGATCTCTTCCTTCTCTTCGGGATCGAACATCAATTGCAACGATTCGAAAAACGGCTCATTGGGATAGATGTATATGAATAATACCCCCCTAGAAACGTATAAGAGGTTTTGGCCTCGTACGGCTCGAGAAAAAAATTCAATGAGTAGAAGTTAACTCTCTTTATAAAATTATAAAATTAAATAGATTAATCAAAACATTCAATCAACTAGCCAGTATTGAAACCCTAAATATTTTTTTCCATAAAAAACATTCGTAACAGTCGTACTCTCGTAACTCAAGTTAAATAACTCTCAAATATCTCAACAGAGAATCCTTAAGTACTTTTTTTATTTTTTATTGACTAGTCTCTAACCCTTTTTTTTGTTTGTCTCATTTTTTAGAATCAATTTTGATTCTTCATTTTGATCTAGTTATTCAAACAATTGAAAACTGGATTTCCTTGTTTTAGGATTCTTTATCCTTACTTTTAATCTTTGGGTTTAGACATGACTTCGGTGATCTTGAATCGTTTTATTAAAAAAGGGCAGTAACAAGCCCCTTATTTTGTTTATAATTTCTTTTCTTTCTATCAAAGAATCATACAAACGCTTGATTCACGCATGATAGACTTTTGATTCAAAGAATTTTACAATTTTAAGAAAATTTCCATTGTAAAATTGCTTGAAAGGACTTTTTTTTTTCAATATAAAAAAAAAAAGACTTACGAAGTTGTTCCAACTTATTGATTCGCACTAACCCTAGATCCTTACTCCTGCGAAAGGAATAAAAACTTTCTATTCTCCTCGAGCTCCATCCTGTACTCTTTTTTATATTCCAAAAAAGTGTAGGACTATAGTAAAATAGAACACAAAATGTCGAGCCAAGAGCACCTAATATTACTATATAAAAAATAAAAAGTGGCGGATCAAAAAATCCACAGCAGATCATGTCCTTCAATTCAAGTCGCACGTTGCTTTCTACCACATCGTTTTAAACGAAGTTTTACCACAACATTCCTCTAGTTTGTGTAATTGATTCAATTATGGAATCATGAATAGTCATAGTTCAATCAGTATATCGCAATCTATCCTTTTTTTTTTTTTTCTCTATGAATGGAATAGTGAATTTACGCGTAAAAGGTTCAGTCAGAATTCAAATGAATCCCATATTAGATTGTATATATGTAAAATAGAAATTTGAATAGAAATCCATATTTCTATAGATATATATATTTTTTTATTAAAACTCTTAGAATCTATGGTTATACCTTACTTAACCGCATCACACACAAATTAAAAAAGCAAATAGATTTTTTTGAATTCGGTTGAAATGATGAAAAATAAGTTTATTCTTCTTTTCATTTCAATATTTTATTCTTAAAAATTTGGATTTTTAAACAGAAAGAGAAAGATGGTGTACAAAGGCAATAGAAGATTGATTCCACAATGACTGTACTCTGGGACGGAAGGATTCGAACCTCCGAATAGCGGGACCAAAACCCGTTGCCTTACCGCTTGGCTACGCCCCATTTCAATTTTTATTCAAGACTACTTTAATATTTCTATTGGTTGTTCGTCAATTCAATTTAAGCCCAAATTAAATATAGATTAGATTAGTGCTAGAGTTTTGACACGTGTAGATAGCAAAGTAAACTGATTTTATTGATCATTAGATAGAATTCAATTAAGATATTGTATGAAAATATTATTTCTTTCATTCTCATAAGAGAATGAAAGGATTTTTGATTGAGTAAGTTCAATAAAGTCTTTTTAGACTATCTTTCTTTATTTTTTCCTTATATAAAAAATATATTAATAACTCAATCAAAATGAAATTATCCACAAGAACACCAATTTTTGTTATGCTTAATATATTTAATTTAGTCTGTATTTGTTTTAATTCTGCCCTTTTTTCAAGCACTTTTTTAGTCGCCAAATTGCCGGAGGCCTACGCCTTTTTGAATCCAATCGTGGATGTTATGCCCGTAATACCTCTTTTCTTTCTTCTCTTAGCCTTTGTTTGGCAAGCCGCTGTAAGTTTTCGATGAAATTATTAATACTGTCTTAAAAAAATTCACGATTTTTATTCTTCCAACAACTCAAAAGATTCAAAAAAATATTGACGTATGAAAGAACTCTTAATCCAAACATTGAATTTTTTTGGTAGACATATTAAATCTGGATCATTCTATTTCCTAAATTTTATCCTCTTTTCCCTAAATGAAAGAACCTAATTAGATTCGAGTTCACAAAAAAAAATATCTAGATGTTGGTATGCAAATCTGTTTGAATATGAAAGACTCGACTATTTACAAATGACTTTCTGAAACCTTTTTTTATTTCTTTTTTTCTAGAAAAAAAAGAAATCACTTGATTTATTGGTATCAAAATTAGATATTTGGTATAAAAATAGAGAATCTATTCTCTTTTTTTTTTTAGTAAGATCTTGGAGATTGTGTAATGCTTACTCTCAAACTTTTTGTATACACTGTAGTTATATTCTTTGTTTCTCTCTTCATATTTGGATTTCTATCTAATGATCCAGGACGTAATCCGGGACGTGAAGAATAAAAAAGAAAGGTTTTTTATTGCTTTATTTAATTAGTGGAAATGCTCGAATTTTATTAGGATTTTATCTATTACATACACATCATCAAAAGGAGAAAGGGAAAGAGAGGGATTCGAACCCTCGGTACGATTAACTCGTACAATGGATTAGCAATCCAACGCTTTAGTCCACTCAGCCATCTCTCCTAATCGAAAAGGGATACTTACTTAGGTTCCATTAGGCAAAAAAAGGGCTTGAAAAAGAACCTTCTCCACTTTATTCTTAAAAAGCTTTCTTTTTTTTTTTATAGATTATTCTATATATTATATATATTTTTTCATTTTCTATATTTTATTATATATATAGATATAGAATTTCTTTTTTATTATATAAATATATTTATCATATATTTATATATACTATATATATTACTATTCTATAATTTTTTTTATAGAACTTTCTCAGTAATTCTATTTACATAAAAAATTTAGAGAAAGATTAGATAAAGAAAAGGCGCGAACTCGAAAGATAGATAAATAAATAAAACCACAATAATAGAAATAGAGAATCCTTTTTTTATTTTGTCTCGTCAAAACAAAAGTAAAAGATCTTTTTTATTTTAATAGCCTGGCCTGGTCAGTCCCCAGCCGGGCCTTTTTTTGTTAAAGTTAAAAAGACTCATCCAATGGATTTTTCGACAAAAAAGATCTTAAATAAAAAAAATGGAATCGACTCCGCTTTTACTAATTTTATTAAGTCAACGCTAGAATTTTCAAAGTTTTTTCAGATTTTTTTTATTACACCCCCGATTATTTTGTTCGACAAAAGGTCAATTTCTATGCAATAATTGCATTGTAGCGGGTATAGTTTAGTGGTAAAAGTGTGATTCGTTCCTTTAATCCCTTTAATAGTTAAAGGGTCCCTCGGTTTGATTCATCTTCCGATCAAAAACTTTATTTCTTAAATAAAAGGATTTAGTCCTTTTCCTTTCAATGAAAGATTCAAGGAAGATTATAGATTCTCGTAATTTGTATCCCAAGACTCTAATCAATTGTAAATTTGGATTATGAAATTACGAAACATAATTTTTGAATTGGATGACTATTTACAATTCAATAAGTATAACAAGAGGATCCATGGATAAAGCTAGAAAAGTTTCTTTCTAATCGTAACTAAATCTTCAATTTTATTCATTGTTTGGTATAGAAAAAATTGAAGCAAAATAGCTATTAAACGAGAACTTTAGTTTACTAAAGACATCGACATATTATATTGTTTTAGCTCGGTAGAAACAAAATACTTTTCCTAAGGATTCCGTGAAATAGAAATAAAGAACGAAGTAACTAGAAAGATTGGTCGAGTTCTCCTGATCTATCTTCTAGAAGGATCATCTAGAAAGCAAAATTTTCTGTGAAAGCACCCAGACGGAAAAAAAAGCTAACATAGATGTTATGGGTCGAATTTTGATTTCGTTCCCGTCTTATTTTATTTGGGAATTTCTCCATCCATCATAAAGGAGCCGAATGAAATCAAAGTTTCATGTTCGGTTTTGAATTAGAGACGTTAAAAATATAAAAATGATCAATCGACGTCGACTAAAACCCTTAGCCTTCCAAGCTAACGATGCGGGTTCGATTCCCGCTACCCGCTCTAAATTAAAAATTGCCTCTTGGACCTTTTTCTCTATTAGAATTGTCTAATATCTAATAGCAATTGTGTATTGAAGTGAATTCAATACACAATTGCTAAAAAGGTTTCGCCCATTCTTTTTTTTACAAAGCGAAAAGCGTCCATTGTCTAATGGATAGGACATAGGTCTTCTAAACCTTTGGTATAGGTTCAAATCCTATTGGACGCAATATCAATATATTGATATTTATCTATTATTTCCATTTGTATTATATATAATATATTCTATATTAGAAAAAAAGATAAGAAAGAAATAGAATAAGAAAGAATTTCTGAATGCTTGAAGATTTAATATTAAACAGATATTAGTTATATACTTCTTTATATTATATATATACTTAACTTATAGACTTCTATTTATATTATAGAATTTCTGAAAAAATTAATTCAAATTAAAAACTAAAATTGACTAAAGAATCAAAAATAAGAATGATCCGTTTCGTTTTTTATACTTTCTCCTGAAGTAGAAAACGTTCCAGTTGCTCTTGAATACCTTCTTTCAACAAGCTTTCTGCTTCAGGGGTTAATGTCTTGGTAGAGGATATGATTTCTTGGAACTGAGGTTTATTCGTTTTTAAGTAAGTGCGTAATTGAACGAGAAATTTTCTTACTTGTCCAATTTCTAATCCATCCAAATAACCATTTGTTCCGGTATAAATGGTCATTATCTGTTCTTCCACTGTGAGAGGGGCTGATTGGGATTGTTTCAGTAACTCACGCAATCGTTG